TGTAGCTGCTGCGCAGCTTCTTATTTACGTAGGAGCCATAAATGTTTTAATCATTTTTGCTGTGATGTTCATAAATGGTTCAGAATACTCCAAAGATTTCCATCTTTGGACCGTTGGAGATGGAGTAACTTACGTGATCTGTACAAGTCTTTTTGTTTCACTAATTACTACTATTCCAGATACGTCATGGTACGGCATTATTTGGACTACAAAAGCAAACCAGATTGTAGAGCAAGATTTGATAAGTAATAGTCAACAAATTGGGATTCATTTATCAACAGATTTTTTTCTTCCGTTTGAATTCATTTCAATAATTCTTTTAGTTGCGTTAATCGGCGCAATTGCTGTAGCTCGTCAATAATAACTCTGTAGAACTGGAAATAAAAAAACTTTGTTATGAGCTATCACATGCATTTCCTTTTTTCTATTTGACTTTGTATATAAAATAGAAATTCTTTATTAGTTCTATCTATTCCCAATATATTTCTTTATTCCATTACTCGTTATATTCTAGTCAATCCAATTGGTTAAATTGTTGTTCATATTGAAATGAATCGAGATTGATAAGGAGTTGGTTAATGATGCTCGAACATGTACTTGTTTTGAGTGCCTATTTATTTTCTGTCGGTCTATATGGATTGATCACAAGTCGAAATATGGTTAGGGCTCTTATGTGTCTTGAACTTATATTAAATGCGGTTAATCTCAATTTTGTAACATTTTCTGATTTTTTTGATAGTCGTCAATTAAAAGGAGCCATTTTCTCCATTTTTGTTATAGCTATTGCAGCTGCTGAAGCCGCTATTGGACTCGCTATTGTTTCATCAATTTATCGTAACAGAAAATCAACTCGGATAAATCAATCGAATTTGTTGAATAAGTAATATTATCATATAAATTATAATTTTCATAAATTAATTCAAATCAGCACGTCTGGCACGTAAGGTATTATCATGTTATCACAAACATAAGAAATCAAAGTATTTTGGCACTGTCAATCCAGAAATAGATTAATAAAAAAACTCGGAGAACTCATCGATTCATCTAGTATTTCAATATATAATTCATTTATAAATTGACTAGATTGAAACTTTATCACGTTCAAAAATGGATAAATCCAATGTCGCATTCAGTAAAGATTTATGATACATGTATCGGGTGTACTCAATGTGTCCGAGCCTGTCCCACGGATGTATTAGAAATGATACCTTGGGACGGATGTAAAGCCAAACAAATAGCTTCTGCTCCAAGAACAGAGGATTGCGTTGGTTGTAAGAGATGTGAATCCGCCTGCCCAACGGATTTCTTGAGTGTTCGAGTTTATTTATGGCATGAAACAACCCGCAGCATGGGTATAGCTTATTAATACGTTACAGAAAACCCTACTTGAGTCCATTTTATTTTTTTACCGCCAAAACCTGTGCCCAAAAAGAAAATATTTTTGAGCACGGGTTTTTCTGGTCCAAGTGTATCTTGTCTTTACCACGAACAAATTTCCTTGGTTAACAATAATTGTAGTTTTACCAATATTTGCGGGTTCCTTAATTTTATTTCTTCCACATAAAGGAAATAGGGTAATTAGGTGGTATACAATATGTATATGCATGTTAGAACTTCTTCTAACAACCTATGCATTCTGTTATCATTTCCAATTGGACGATCCATTAATCCAATTAGTAGAGGACTATAAATGGATCAATTTTTTTGATTTCCGTTGGAAATTAGGAATAGATGGACTGTCTATAGGACCCGTTTTATTAACAGGATTTATCACTACTTTAGCTACTTTAGCGGCCTGGCCTGTTACTCGGGATTCTCGATTATTCCATTTCTTGATGTTAGCAATGTACAGTGGTCAAATAGGATCATTTTCTTCTCGGGACCTTTTACTTTTTTTCATCATGTGGGAATTAGAATTAATTCCGGTTTATCTACTTCTATCCATGTGGGGAGGAAAGAAACGTCTGTACTCAGCCACAAAATTTATTTTGTACACGGCGGGAGGTTCCATTTTTCTTTTAATGGGAGTTCTGGGTGTCGGTTTATATGGTTCTAATGAACCAACGTTAAATTTTGAAACATCAGTTAATCAGTCGTATCCTGTGGCTTTGGAAATAATATTATATATTGCATTTTTTATTGCTTTTGCTGTCAAATCACCGATTCTACCCCTACATACATGGTTACCAGATACCCACGGAGAGGCGCATTACAGTACTTGTATGCTTCTAGCCGGAATTTTATTAAAAATGGGAGCGTATGGATTGATTCGGATTAATATGGAATTATTACCACACGCTCATTCTATATTTTCTCCTTGGTTAATGATAGTAGGCACAATACAAATAATCTATGCAGCTTCAACATCTCCCGGCCAACGGAATTTAAAAAAAAGAATAGCCTATTCCTCCGTATCTCATATGGGTTTCATACTTATAGGAATTTCTTCTATAACCGATACGGGGCTCAATGGAGCTATTTTACAAATAATCTCTCATGG